TCAAATGATTATTCATCGAATGACTATTATTGTATTTTCATTCAAATAGGAGGGCGGGAAGGCTCTATGGAAAAATGGCGGTTCAATTCGATGTTGTTTAAGGAGGAGTTAGAACACGGGTGCGGGTTAAGTAAATCACTAGAGGGTATTCGACCCGTTGGAAATACAAATGGGGGTGAAGACCCTGTTATAAATAACATGATTCATGGTTGGATTGATAGTGACAGCTCTAATAATATTGATCCTTTATTTGGTGTCAGCAACATTCGGAGTTTGATCTGTGATGACACTTTTTTAGTTAAGGATAGTAATGGTGAAAATTATTCCATATATTTGGATATTGAAAATTTTATTTTTGAGGTTGAAGACGATCGTTCTTTTTTGAGTGAATTGGGCGGTTTTTTTTCTAGTTGCCTAAATTATAGTTATCCGAATGATGGACCTAAGAGTGACAATCACTACTACAATCGTTACATGTATGATACTCAATATAGTTGGAATAATCACATTACTAGTTGCATTGAGAGTTATCTTCGTTCTGAAATCCATATTGATAGTTACATTTCAAGCGGTAGTGACAATTACAGTAAGAATTACATTTATAGTTACATTTGTAGTGAAAGCGTAAATAGTATTGACAGTGATAGTTTCATCAGTATACAAACTAGCGCAAGTGGAAGTGATCTCGATATAAGTACAAAATACAGGAATTTGTGGGTTCAATGCGAAAATTGTTATGGATTAAATTATAAGAAATTTTTTAGGTTAAAACGGAATATTTGTGAACAATGTGGATATCATTTGAAAATGAGTAGTTCAGAAAGAATCGAACTTTTGATTGATCCAGGCACTTGGGATGCTATGGATGAGGACATGGTTTCGGTGGACCCCATTGAATTTCATTCGGAGCAGGAGCCTTATAAAGATCGTATTGATTCTTATCAAAAAAAGACAGGGTTAACTGAGGCTGTTCAAACAGGCATAGGTCAATTAAACGGTATTTCCATCGCAATTGGGATTATGGATTTTCAGTTTATGGGGGGCAGTATGGGATCCGTAGTAGGCGAGAAAATCACCCGTTTGATCGAATATGCTACTAATAGATCTCTACCCCTTATTATAGTGTGTGCTTCGGGGGGAGCCCGCATGCAAGAAGGAAGTTTGAGCTTGATGCAAATGGCTAAAATATCTTCAGCTTTATATGATTATCAATCAAATAAAAAGTTATTCTACGTATCAATCCTTACATCTCCTACAACCGGTGGGGTGACTGCCAGTTTTGGTATGTTAGGAGATATCATTATTGCCGAACCTAATGCTTACATTGCATTTGCAGGTAAAAGAGTAATTGAACAAACATTGAATAAGACAGTACCTGATGGGTCACAAGAAGCTGAGTATTTATTCCATAAGGGCTTATTCGACCCAATCGTACCACGTAATCCTTTAAAGGGTGTTCTGAGTGAGTTATTTCAGCTTCACGGTTTCTGTCCTTTGAATCAAAATTGAATCAAGTAGATCATTTAATTCTGTTTTTTTTATTTGAAGTTTACAAGTATTTAGTTTCCATTTTATTTAGTTTATGGTAATCAAAGTGAAAATCAAAAATAATAAGCACGGAGTTTTACTTGAGGTTATAAAATACAATTGTATAACGGATCATAAGTTGTTGATAATCACTTTTCTTATTTGCTACAGATCCATTTTATTTCTACCTATATAATGCATGATTAGTAATCGGGAAGGCTCTATCAATAGGATAAAAGAGTTAATTTTTCTCCTAAATTAGGAAAAATTCATGTTATTTTATTACATTACGTATTTATTATATTATAGATATAATTATTCTCCAAGTAAGAACCTTTTTTGGTATTTATTAGAAGATAAGTATAAGAGAACAATAATAATAAATATATATTATATAAAAGTGAATAGGTACACTTATTTAGTTCTACGTTTCTTGTACCTATTATTATATACTGATAATAGATATACTTATCATAAGATATCTTTATAACAGGTACAAAATATTAAATCGAGGTATCCATTCTATGACAACTTTCAACTTACCCTCTTTTTTTGTGCCTTTAGTGGGTCTAGTATTTCCAGCAATTGCAATGGCTTCCCTATCTCTTCATGTTCAAAAAAACAAGATTATCTAGATTCGACGGGACCAAATCTCGTTCATTTTTTTTTTTCAAGACTCGGACTTGGGTCATAATACAGATATCTATTTAAATTTATCTATCTATTTAGTGGACATAGGATACAACATGTGGATTCTTCCGAACACAAATGAAAGAGCTAGTATGCGCGTGGAAACATCATGGGATGATATATGGGGATAAATAGATTATATATTCAAAAGGGGGTCCGCAGATGTATGAAATGGAAAGTAAAAATATCTCTATGTATGTAGATATCTATAGTGGGATTATATGAGGGGGATCCTTTTTTATATCTAAGCGATTCGATGAATTACTCCTAATGGTTCACATCATAATAAGAGTGCTAGTTGATAAGAGTTGCTTCAGGAACAAAAAAAGAAAGTCAAATTTTGGTTATTCTCTAAATTTCAATAAAATTAAACAACTGGATCTAGTATGAACTGGCGATCAGAACATATATGGATAGAACTTATAATGGGGTCTCGAAAAACAAGTAATTTATGTTGGGCCTGTATCCTTTTTTTAGGTTCACTGGGATTCTTATTGGTTGGAACTTCTAGTTACCTTGGTAGGAATCTGATATCCTTATTTCCTTCTCAGCAAATCCTTTTTTTCCCGCAAGGGATCGTGATGTCTTTCTATGGGATCGCGGGTATGTTCATTAGCTCCTATTTGTGGTGCACAATTTCGTGGAATGTGGGTAGTGGTTATGATAGATTCGATAGAAAAAAAGGAATAGTGTGTATTTTTCGTTGGGGATTCCCTGGAAGAAATCGTCGAATCTTTCTTCGATTCCTTATGAGAGATATTCAGTCGATTAGAATAGAGGTTAAAGAAGGTATTTATTCCCGGCGTGTACTTTATATGGAAATCAGAGGCCAGGGTGCCATTCCTTTGACTCGTACTGATGAGAATTTGACTCCACGAGAAATTGAACAAAAGGCTGCGGAATTGGCCTATTTTTTGCGCGTACCAATTGAAGTATTTTGAAATGAATTGAAGAATGAATGCTTTCGCAGCATTGAGTTCTGTTTTGTTTTTTCAGGTCGCTCATTCGAGCAAAAGCAGACGCGTGTGAAACAACCAGAAAACAGAAAACAAAGCGCTTTTTCCACCAAAAGTTTTTGATGGATTGTATATGGAAATCAACTCCATTTTTTCATACTCGTAACAAGTATACTAAGTATGGATTCATCATATATATCCGAAAAACTAAGACTATATATATACTTCATATTTTTGGGGTCCAATATTTTTTAATTGATATGTTAGATATAGATGGATCATATCTTGTAATTCAATTCTGTTTTTGTTTTGTCTCGAAATTCGAAAAATATGCATTTCTTGACTTGAAGTGGCTCGTTAGGGCATTCAGCGAAAGGATACAATTGCTTCGAATGAAGACATAATAAAAAAAATATTGTTTCCAGATCTAAGGATTAGCCCTTTAATTAAATTAAATAAAATAAAGGGGGTCTGTGGATTCAATACCCTGTTTGTTATAGAACTCATGTTTCATGGAAATATCAGATTGGATAGAATCGAGGAATGAGGTGGTTTCATTAACAATTCACAGATTAAAAATGCCAAAAAAGAAAGCATTCAACCCCCTTCTATATCTTACATCTATAGTTTTTTTGCCCTGGTGGATTTCTTTCTCATTTAATAAAAGTATGGAATCTTTGGTTACTAATTGGTGGAATGCTGGGCAATCCGAAGTTTTTTTGAATAATATTCAAGAAAAGAACGTTCTGGAAAAATTCATAGAATTAGAAGAACTCTTCCTTTTGGACGAAATGATAAAGGAGTACCCCGATACACATATACAAAAGCTTCATATAGGAATACACAAAGAAACGATCCAATTGGTCAAAATGTACAATGAGGATCATATCCATACCATTTTACATTTTTCGACAAATATAATAAGCTTCGCTATTCTAAGTGGTTATTCTATTCTGGGTAATGAAGAACTTAGTATTATTAATTCTTGGGTTCGGAAATTTATCTATAACTTAAGCGACACAATAAAAGCTTTTTCTATTCTTTTATTAACGGATTTATGTATTGGATTCCACTCGCCTCATGGTTGGGAACTAATGATTGGTTCTGTCTACAAGGATTTTGGATTTTATCATAATAATCAAATTATATCTGGTCTTGTTTCCACCTTTCCAGTCATTCTAGATACAATTTTAAAATATTGGATCTTCCGTTATTTAAATCGTGTATCTCCGTCACTTGTAGTCATTTATCATTCAATGAATGACTAAAAATGATCTACTGATATAAATTATAAATCTAATCATCATTTTTTTTTTTACTTCGTACATAAACAAACCATTCAAAATGTTACTTATTTTTTAAGTTTCTACCGATCCGGGAAATGACTCCTGGATCCCAGTAAAATAGCAGAATCGTGGATAGGGAACTCTACTAGCAACCTACCCAATTTATTGTAGAAATTTTCGGGATCAATGATTGGACCATGCAAAATAGAAATATCTTTTCTTGGATAAAGGAACAGATGACTCGATCCATTTTCGTATCGGTCATTATATTTATATATGTAATAACTTGGACATCTATTTCACACGCATATCCCATTTTTGCACAACAGGGTTATGAGAATCCACGAGAAGCTACTGGGCGTATTGTATGCGCCAATTGTCATTTAGCCAATAAGCCCGTGGATATTGAGGTTCCACAAGCGGTACTTCCGGATACTGTATTTGAAGCAGTTGTTAGAATTCCCTATGATATCCAACTGAAACAGGTTCTTTCTAATGGGAAACGGGGATCTTTGAATGTGGGGGCTGTTCTTATTTTACC